TATGTATATATATATATATATACAATAATAATAATAATGTGGCTGATAATAGGTTATAAACTGTAAATTTATTTATGAAATTTAATTTTCCATTGTTATTATTAAATTTAATTTGAAAATATATGTGGTAAATTAAAATATAGATTTATAAAATTAATTTAAAATTAATAATTTTAAAATTAAAACATATTAAATTATTTTATTTGTATATTTACTTTATTTATATTATTGTAATGAATTAATTATTAGTTAAAATGTATTTATAAATTTTTTTTTTTGTTAAGCACAATTATTGAAATAAATTTAAAATACTGACGTCAGAATGCAACATACTAAATTAACGTAACTGAAGCATTCAACAGTATAAATAAATCTACTAGTATAATCAAATCTAACCGTCATTATTAAACACAATTATTGGAGTAAATTTAAAATACTGACGTTAGAATGCAATATACTAAATTGATGCAATTGCAGTGGTTATTAAAGCAATCAAATTAGTGGTTGGCTTAAATTTTAATTATGTGGTTTAAATAAAAATTTTTATTCGTAAGTTTCATTATAAAATAGTGATATTAAAATACTGACGTCAGAATGTAACATACTAAATTGATGCAATTGCAGTGATTATTAAAGCAATCAAATTAGTGGTTGACTTAAATTTTAATTATGTGGTTTAAATAATAATTTTTGTCAGTAAGCTTCATTATAAAATAGTGACATTAAAACATTGTCATTAGAATGTAATATATTAAATTGATGCAATTGCAGTGGTTATTAAAGCAATCAAATTAGTGGTTGACTTAAATTTTAATTATGTGGTTTAAATAAAAATTTTTATTCGTAAGTTTCATTGTTAATTTAGTATGTTGCATTCTGACGTCAGTATATTAAATTTATTCCAATAATTGTGCTTAATAGTGGTGGTTAGGTTTGACTATACTAGTAGATTTATTTGTACTATTGAATGCTTCAGTTACGTTAATTTAGAATATTGCATTCTGACGTCTACTTTAAATTTACTCCAATAATTGTGCTTAATAGTGGTGGTTAGGCTTGATTATACTAGTAGGTTTATTTGTACTGTTGAATGTTCCAGTTACGTTAATTTAGTATGCTGCATTCTGACGTCAGTATTTTAAATTTATTCCAATAATTGTGTCTAATAGTGGTGGTTAGGCTTGATTGTATTAGTAGATTTATTTGTACTGTTGAATGCTTCAGTCACGTTAATTTAGAATATTGCATTCTGACGTCAATATTTTAAATTTACCCCAATAATTGTGTTTAATAGTGGCGGTTAGGTTTGATTATACTAGTAGATTTATTTGTACTGTTGAATACTTCAGTTACGTTAATTTAGTATGTTGCATTCTGACGTCAGTATTTTAAATTTACTCCAATAATTGTGTTTAATAGTGGTGGTTAGGTTTGATTATACTAGTAGATTTATTTGTACTGTTGAATGCTTCAGTTACGTTAATTTAGAATATTGCATTCTGATGTTAGTATTTTAAATTTACCCCAATAATTGTGTTTAATAGTGGTGGTTAGGCTTGATTGTATTAATAGATTTATTTGTACTGTTGAATGCTTCAGTCACGTTAATTTAGTATGTTACATTCTGACGTCAGTATTTTAAATTTACTTCAATAGTTGTGTTTAATAGTGGTGGTTAGGCTTGATTGTACTAGTAGATTTATTTGTACTGTTGAATGCTCCAGTTAAGTTAATTTATTACTTTAGATTTTAATATTAATATTTTAAACTTATTTTAATAATTATGTTTAATGTTTATTTAAGTTTAATTATATTTATTAGATTGATTTATGTTAATAGATGCCTTGGGTGAGGTTTTAAATTAATTTATTAAAAATTTTTTATAAATAAGGTTATTTTATTATAATTTTTAATAAATTAAAAGTAGACTAATTTTGAAAGTTATTAAATTCATAATTTAAAGATAAATTTTTTTTTCTTTTTAAATTTTAGTTTATTTAAAAATTTTTTTTTTACAAAAAAAAGAAATTATTTGTAGTTTAATAAATTTAATTTAATTTTATTTTAGTTATAAATTAATTTTTACTAATATGTATATATAAATTTGAGTGATTAATAAATTTTAATGGTTTAAATTTAAGTTAATATATATAATTATTAAATATAAATAATTTTATTAATAGATATAGTAATAGTATAAATTTAAGGGTGTGCCAGCAATTGCGGTTAGACACTTTATATAAATTAATAAATTTATAATTAGAAATTTAGTTTTAAGTTATTTTAATTTTAATTTAGTATTTTATTGTGAAATAAAATTATTTATATTTAATTAATTTAATTAATAGGTAGCATTTTTAACTAATTGTTATATTAAACTAGGATTAGATACCCTACTATATTCAATAAAATTGGACGTTATAAATGAGTAAACATTAAATTAAAAGTTAAAAATTATGACGGTATTTTAATCTATTTAGGGGGGCTTGATTAATTAAATTGACAACCCACGATAAAGTAAACTAATTTTATATAGTATCTATGTATGTTTGTTTAAAATATTTTTTTAAAATTATTTAATATTTAAATATTTTTAAGTAAAAATTTTATTTCAGATCAATATGTAATTAATAAATTAGATTCTTTGAGTCACATTAAATTAAATTTATTTTTGTTTAAATTATTTTTAAATTAATTAATTTAAATAGGATTTAAAAGTAAAAGTTAAAAATTATTTAATTTGAATATAGTTTTAAAATATGTACAAATTGCCCGTCGCTTTTATTTTTAATAAAATAAGTCGTAACAAAGTAAATGTACTGGAAAGTGTATTTAGCCTCACATTACATATGTATATATATATATAAGTTATATTTAATTTAATGACTAATTAATTTTATAAAAAATTATAAATTTAATTATAGAATATAAAAACATGTTCATATTTAATACACTATTAGGTTGATTTTGATCAAGAATTAATTTAGTGGAATTTATAAATATAGATTTAATTTGTTATTTATTTATTTAAAAATAATATTATTGTATTATAAATTGGGAAAATGATTAATTAAATTAAATTTCTAATTTAACTAAAAATATTAAATTATTTTCATTTTTTATTTTATTTAGGAAAGATGGTATATATATATATATATAATTTATTTATTTATTTATTTAAATAATTTCTAGGATATTTAGTAATTTATATAAAAATATTAAATTGCAAATTTAAATTAATTAATTTAATTTAATCTAAATATATTAAAATTTTAAGTTAATATTAAACTTTAAGTTTTCAAAATTTAATATATATAAATTATCTATATAAATTTTATTATTTTATAAAATTAAATATGTATATATTTATATATATATATATATATATATTTTAGTGAAAGATTAAATCACTTAAATTTTTGAAATTTAAATTAATAATTAATTTTATTAAATATAAAAATTTAATAAATTTAGTATGTTTAAAATTATTAATAAAATATTTAATTTATATTTATATATATATATACATAAGTAGGGAATATAGTTTAATGAAAATATTTATTTTGCTAATAAAAGTTAAAGTATCTTTATTCTTATAATTAAAAAATTTATATAAATTGAATTAAATATATGTATTTATAATTAATTAAAATAATAATATAATTGTGGAATTTATTTAAATAAGAATTTAACAGATTTATATTTTTGGTATTGTGAGAGAATTTTTTTTTTAAGGTTAAATAATAAATTTAATATTTGTACCTTTTGTATCAGGGTTAATCAAAATTAATAAATATAACTTTTATTTCTCGAATTAAATTGATCTAATTAATTGTTAAGCTTATTATTTCAGTAATATTTAAAATTTTTAATTAGGGGAAAAATTTTATTCAAAATTTAATATATCTAGTTATTTTAGAATTAAATTTAATTTAATTTTATTAATTTTATAAGTATTGTATATATATATATATATATATATATTACAGAATATATAATTATAAATATTTATGTGGATTTTTATATAAGTTAGTAAAAAAAAATTTTTAGGGATAAGCTTATGAATTATAATTATAGGTTAGAAAGTTATTTATAAAAATATAATTGATAGTGTTTATTTTTAAGTTAGTGTTTAATAATTAATAAAAATTTTTTAATGATTTAGTTTTTTGTGGATTAAGGTTTGTATAAAATAAATTTTTAAAATTATTTTATAATATTTTATAATGATTAAATTAGTAGATTTTGTTTAGTATATTTAATTTAATAAAATTTAAATTTAAGTTAATGAATTTGGCAAAAAATTTATATTCAAATGTTTAATAAAAACATTTTTTATTGAATTTAATAATAAATATGTTCTGCTCAATGATTAATTTTAAATAGCTGCAAGTTTGTACTAAGGTAGCATAATCATTTGTCTTTTTATTGAAGTCTGGAATGAAAGAATTAATGAAATATAAGCTTTATAAACTTTATATAATTTAAATTTATGTTAAGTAAAAATTCTTAAATAATTTTAAAAGACGAGAAGACCCTATAGAATTTTATATAAAGTCTATACATTGCGTGTATAAACATGGGATATAGGTATTATATTTAATTGGGGAAATTTTAAAATTTAAGTAAATTTTAAATAAATTTGAATTTATTTTATTAATTTTTTTTTAGGATTTATTTTTAATAGAATTAAATTAAATTACCTTAGGGATAACAGCGTAATAATTTTTATAAGTTCATATTGGTAAAATTGTTTGCGACCTCGATGTTGAATTAAGATGAATATTTAATGTAGAAATTAATTTAATTGAGTCTGTTCGACTTTTAAAATCTTACATGATTTGAGTTTAGATCGGTGTGAGCCAGATCGGATTCTATCTTTAAATTTTATAATTTAATTTTGTACGAAAGGACTTGTTAAAAGTAAAAATTATTAAATTTTTGAATTAAATTATTTACTTTGGCAGATTAGTGCATTAAATTTAGAATTTAAATATAGAATTATTTTAAGTAAAAATATTTGGTTATTATTATTTAAATTATTTAGTTAATAGTTTATTGATGATTGTGATAGTTTTAATTAGAGTGGCTTTTTTAACATTATTAGAACGGAAGGTTTTAGGGTATATTCAAGTTCGTAAAGGTCCAAATAAGGTGGGTATTGTGGGGTTTTTACAGCCTTTTAGTGATGCAATTAAATTATTTAATAAAGAAATTTCTTTTATTTTTAAATCAAATTATGTTTATTATTTAATTAGGCCTTTAATTAGAATATTTTTAATAATAGTGTTGTGGCTTTTAATACCTTTTTTTAGTATATTAATTTTTAAGGAATTTAATATAATACTAATTTTTTGTTTTTTAAGATTAGGGGTTTATTCATTGATGATTGGGGGTTGGTCTTCTAATTCTATTTATACTTTATTAGGTGGTTTACGAAGTGTCGCTCAGACTATTTCTTATGAAGTAAGATTAATTTTATTAATCTTGGTTTTAATTTTATTGGGGGAAAGAATAAATTTAAATAATTATTATTTAAATCAAACTTATTTATTTTTTTTTATATATAATTTTCCTGTTTTATTAGTATTTTTTGTAAGGTGTCTGGCTGAATTAAATCGGACTCCTTTTGATTTTTCTGAAGGAGAGTCGGAGTTAGTGTCTGGTTTTAACATTGAATATATAAGAGGAATTTTTGCATTAATTTTTATTGCAGAATATGGGATAATTTTAATATTAATAATATTTATAGTGTTTATATTTATAGGGGGGTGTTTAAATTTTTTATTTTTCAATATATATTTATTAGTAATTTATTTAGTTATTTGAATTCGTGGGACTTTCCCCCGGTTTCGGTATGATAATTTAATATATTTAAATTGGAAAAGATATTTACCTTTTAGATTATATTATTTAATTTTTTTAGTTAGGTTAAAAAGAATGAACTGGTAAAAAAAAAAAAAAAAAAAATTATTAAAAATATTAATTTTTTTAATATGTATTCAAAACATATTGCTTTGGGGTATAGCTAAATAATTTATTAGTATATATATATATATATATATAAAACATATGAATTAGATTGAATTACTTAAATTAAATTGATTTAATTTATTGTCTGAATAAATTGAAATAAAATTAATTGAAAAAAAATAGGTGAAATATAAGATTGAAATGATTTGGCCGGTGGTAATGTATGGATCTTCTACTGGTCGAGCTCCAATTCAGGTTAAAATAATAAAAATAGAGATTAAGATTCAAAATATTGATTGATTAAAAAAATAAAATTTAAATCTTTTTATTTTATAGTTAGAATTTATTGATAGTATTAATAAAATTAAAATAGATATTAATAAAGCAATAACACCTCCTAATTTATTGGGGATGGACCGTAGGATTGCATATGCAAAAAGAAAATACCATTCTGGTTGAATGTGAACTGGTGTAATTATTGGATTTGCTTTATTGTAGTTTTCTGGGTCTGAAAGAATGTATGGTCAGTTAGAGCAGATTAAATTTAATAATATTAAGTAAATGATAAAACCTAAAATGTCTTTAATTGAATAGTAGGGATTAAATGGGATTTTAAAGTAATTTCTATTTAGACCTGTAGGGTTAGATGATCCTGTTTCATGAAGAAATATTAGATGAATAATTACTATTATTAAAACAATAAAAGGTAAAATGAAATGGAAAGAATAAAATCGATTTAAGGTGGCATTGTTAATAGAAAATCCTCCTCATAATCATATTACAATTTCTACTCCTAGGTAAGGAATAGCTGTAACTAAGTTAGTAATTACTGTTGCTCCTCAATAAGATATTTGTCCTCATGGTAGTACATATCCTAAGAAAGCAGTTATTATAGTTAATAAAAAAATTATTACTCCTGAAATTCATGTTTTTTTGAATATGAATGAATTATAGTAAATTCCTCGACCAATATGGATAAATAAACATATAAAAAAGAAAGAGGCTCCGTTTATATGAATTAGACGGATTAAATACCCTGAATTTACATCTTGTATAATGTGGATAATTCTATTAAATGCTTCATTAATTCTTGGATTATAGTGAAATGATAGAAATAGGCCTGAAATGATTTGTACAATTAAACAGAGTCCTAAAATGGAACCAAAGTTTCAAAAAATAGAAATATTTAATGGGGTTGGTAGAATAATAATTATTGAATTAATAATAGATAAAATATTATTGGTTTTTAAAATTGAATTTTTCATTAATTTATTTTTCGAAGAGAGTATTTATTGGAAATGATTATTTTAACAATTAAAAACAAGGAAATTAATAAATAAATTAGGCAAATAATTATATTATAATTTAAATTGTAAGTGTATATAATAATAAATTTAGATAAATTTTTGTTATATAAGTTTATATTAATTTCATTTAAATTAATTCTTGAGCTTCAAATTAAGAATTTTTTATAATTTATAAATATGATAATCATGAAAATTAAAAAAATCAATGATTTGAAAATTAAATTTTTAAAGAAAATAATTTTTATTGAAATAATTATGTTATTAATAAATCTGGTGAAATAAAGGAATAAAATTATTATTCCTCCTACTATTACTAAAAAAGTAATATAAGATCATCAATTATTATATATATATATTGAAATGTTAATAGATGTAAGTATGTTTATTAATATTAAAATAGATCCTAAAATTAATGGGTGGAAAAGTTTATAGTAAGAAGGAATTAAGTTGATAATAATAATTAAAGTGATAAAATTGGTAATGAATAAAGTAGATAATTTGAGTAAATTTATCATATTTATATATATATATATATATATATATTAGTTAAAATATTAGTGTAGTTGATTTGTAGAATTTCAAAAAATAGTTTATTTAAAAATATTAATTTTGGAGATTAAAGATATATAATTATTTATTTTTTTGAAATTGAATTAAACTATATAATTGTATGAATTATATTATTAATTTACAAAATTAGTATTTTAATTAAATTAATAGTTTAAGATTATTTTTAATTATTATATATATATATTTTTAGTTTTGATTAATTTGTTTATATTTTCTTTTATGTATAAATTTTTGATGTTAACATTAATTAGGTTAGAGTTTTTAATATTGAGGGTTTTAATATTACTAGTATTTAATTTTTTTATTATTGAATTTGAAAATTTATTAATGTATTATTTAATTTTTGTAGTTTGTGAAAGAGTTTTAGGTTTAACTTTGTTACTTATAATGATTCGTAATAAAGGGAATGATAGTATTAAGATTTTGAGATTAATATTATGATAAAATTATTATTTTATATATTAATTTTATTTGTTTATATACTTTATATTAATGAATTTAAAATTATTTATTTAAGTCTTAAAATGTTCTTTTTATTTTTAATTTTAATTTTGTTAATTAATATTAATGAATATAGTATAATGTTATATGGTAATTTAGGGGTTGATATATTAAGATTAGGAATACTAATATTAACTTTATGAATTATATCTATAGGATTGATTATTAAGATGAATAATTTTAATTTAGATTATTATTTGATTATAATATTAATATTATTAATAATTTTAAGATTTAGTTTTATTTGGATGAATTTATTTATATTTTATATTTTTTTTGAATTTAGATTAATTCCTATTTATATTATTATTATAGGTTGGGGATATCAACCAGAACGTTTAAAAGCTTCAATATATATATTGATATATACTTTTTTTTTTTCTTTGCCTTTATTGGTTGGAATATTTATTTTAAAGGATATATTTAATACTAATATATTTATTTTATTTAAAGAGTTTTGTTTGGCTGAAAAGTTTTGAATAATTATTGTTTATATTTTAATTTTTGGGGCCTTTTTAGTTAAGTTGCCTATATTTTTAATTCATAATTGGTTACCTAAGGCTCATGTGGAGGCCCCAGTGTTAGGGAGTGTAATTTTGGCTGCTTTAATATTGAAATTAGGGGGTTATGGTTTAATGCGTTTATTGTTTATTTTAAATTTTGAGTTAATTACTTTAAGAAATTTAATTATGATATTGAGAATAATTGGTATGATTATTTTAAGATTTAATTGTTTAGTTCAATTTGATTTAAAATTAATTGTGGCTTACTCTTCAGTAGTTCATATAGGAATAATATTATTAGGGGTTTTGAGAATGAAGTTTATTGGATTTTATGGTGGTTATGTAATAATAGTTGGGCATGGTTTATGCTCTTCTAGATTGTTTATTATATTAAATAATTTATATGATCGTATTAAAAGGCGAATAAATTATCTTTGTAAAGGGTTAATTTATTTTTTACCTTCTATAATAATTTTTTGGTTTTTATTGTGTATAAATAATTTAGGGTCTCCTACTTCCTTAAATTTATTAAGGGAAATTATAATTGTTATAATTATTTTAAATTGAAGGATAAAAATTATATTATTGGTGATTTTAGGAATGTTTTTAAGTGCTTGTTATAGGTTATACTTATTTTCTTATAGATTTCATGGAATTTATAATTTTAAATTAATTAAAATTTTTGGTAATTATAGGTCTGAATTTATAATTTTATTTTTACATTTTATTCCATTGAATTTTTTAATTTTGAAGGTTAGTTGTATTATTTAAAATTTAAATAATTTAAATAAAATATTAGTTTGTGGGGCTAAAAATGTATATTGAAGTTACTTTAAATTTTAAATTATTTTATATTATTTTTCTGGGGTGATGAGATTGGTAATAAGGTTATTATTTTTATTATTTGGGATAGTATTTATATTGGAAGAATTTAGATTATTTATTGAGTGGAGTTTAGTTAGATTAAATTCTTTTAATTTAAATATATTAATTTATTTAGATTGAATTTCTTTATTATTTATCTATGTGGTGTTATTAATTTATTCTATAATTATATTTTATTGTTGTGAATATATATCCCATGATTTAAATAAAAGTCGGTTTTTTTTTTTGGTTTTTTTGTTTGTGATATCTATAATATTTATAATTATTAGACCTAACATAATTAGAATTATTTTAGGTTGGGATGGGTTAGGTTTAACATCTTATTGTTTAGTAGTATTTTATCAAAATAATTTTAGATTTAATTCTGGGATGTTGACTGTTTTAATAAATCGTGTAGGTGATATTATGATTATAATATCAATTAGTATTATAATTATTTTTGGTAGTGTTAATATTGTAACATTTAATTATGAAAATTTAATTTTATTATTTTTAATTGTGATTGCTAGATTTACTAAGAGTGCTCAATTTCCTTTTTCTTCTTGACTCCCAGCTGCTATGGCAGCTCCAACTCCTGTTTCTTCATTAGTTCATTCTTCAACTTTAGTTACTGCTGGAATTTATTTGTTAATTCGATTTAATAATTTAATTTATAAAAGTTTTAAAGTTATATTATTATTATTGTTTATTGGTATATTGACTATGTTAATAGCTGGGGTATCGGCTAATTTTGAATTTGATTTAAAAAAAATTATTGCCTATTCAACTTTATCACAGTTAGGTTTAATAGTAGTGATTTATAGAATAAAATTTTATTATTTATCTTATTTTCATTTAATTATTCATGCAATATTTAAATCTATAATATTCATATGTTCTGGTATTATTATTCATTTTATGCTTGGTTATCAAGATATTCGTTATTTGGGTAATTTATTAAGATTTTTTCCTTTTACAATAGTGGTGTTGATAATTTCTAATTTTTCTTTATGTGGTTTGCCTTTTTTTTCTGGGTTTTATTCTAAAGATTTAATTTTAGAAAAAATTTTCATAAGTAAGTTTTTTATAATCATGTTTGTATTAATAATTATTGGTACAGTTTTAACATTATTATATAGGGTTCGATTGTTATATTATTTAATGAACAAGAGTTTTTATTTTAATGGGTATAATAATTTAATGGACTGTAAGTTAATAAATTTTTCATTAATAATTTTATTTTTTAATACTGTTTTTATAGGGAAATTATTTATTTATATTATATTTTTGAATATTGAAGAAATTTTTTTATTGTCAATAGAGAAGATATTAATTTTAATATTTTGTGTTGTTTTTACATTGTTAGGTAAATTTTTATATGAAAATAAATTTAATTATAATATATTAATTAAATTTATTTTTGGAAAAATGTTTTTATTAAATTATATTAATAAATTTTATTTGTTGTTTATAATAAAAATGAAAAATTATTATAATTTATTTGATAAAGGATTAAGTAATTATTTATTTGAAAATTTTTTAAAAGATTTTATATTAATATTTAATTTTAAAGTTATAAATAATATTTATTTAATAAATTTTATATTATTAATAAGTTATTTATTGTTAATATTAATTATATTTTAAATTTAAATAGTTTAAGTGTTAAAAATTCAATATTGAAGATATTGAGATATAAATTGATATTTTAAATAATGCATATGTATATATATATAATACATAGAAATTTATGAAATTATAGATTTATTATTATATTGAAAATATAATGTTTTATTAATTAAACTACATAAATATTGAATAAATGATTATTTTCAACAAATCATAAGATTATTGGTATTTTATATTTTATTTTTGGTATATGAGCTGGGGTTTTAGGTTTATCTTTAAGTATATTGATTCGAATAGAATTAGGTAGACCGGGTTCTTTAATTGGTAATGATCAGATTTATAATTCAGTAGTTACTGCTCATGCATTTGTTATAATTTTTTTTTTTGTAATACCTGTAATAATAGGGGGTTTTGGTAATTATTTAATTCCTTTAATATTGGGGATTCCTGACATAGTATTTCCTCGAATAAATAATATGAGGTTTTGATTATTACCACCTAGATTAATATTGTTAATTTCTAGGATATTTGTTGGTACTGGTACAGGAACTGGTTGAACAGTTTATCCTCCTTTATCTTCTAATATTTCTCACATAGGTCCATCTGTTGATTTATCTATTTTTTCTTTACATATTGCTGGAGTTTCTTCAATTATAGGATCTATTAATTTTATTACTACTATTTTAAATATAAAATTATATAAATTAGAATTTGTTCCTTTATTTGCTTGAGCAATGTTATTAACTGCAATTTTATTATTATTATCTTTACCTGTATTAGCTGGGGCTATTACTATATTATTATTTGATCGAAATCTAAATACTTCATTTTTTGATCCTGTAGGGGGAGGAGATCCTGTATTATATCAACATTTATTTTGATTTTTTGGGCATCCTGAGGTATACATTTTGATTTTACCAGGGTTTGGTTTAATTTCTCATATTATTAGAGGTGAAAGTATAAAAAAGGAGGTGTTTGGTGTTATGGGTATAATTTATGCTATAGTATCTATTGGTTTGTTGGGGTTTGTTGTATGAGCTCATCATATATTTACTATTGGGATAGATGTGGATACTCGGGCATATTTTACTTCCGCTACTATAATTATTGCTGTTCCTACTGGAATTAAAATTTTTAGATGGTTAGCTTCTTTAAATGGTACTAAATTATTTATAGAAGTAAGTATTATGTGGGTTTTAGGTTTTATTTTTTTATTTACTGTGGGAGGTTTAACAGGGATTATATTGTCGAATTCTTCAATTGATATTGTATTACATGATACTTATTATGTTGTTGCTCATTTTCATTATGTATTGTCTATAGGGGCTGTATTTGCTATTTTTGGTAGATTTATTTACTGGTATCCTATAATATTTGGATTTACTATAAATTTAAGTTGGTTGAAAATTCAATTTTTAATAATATTTTTAGGTGTGAATTTTACTTTTTTTCCTCAACATTTTTTAGGGTTAGGGGGCATACCTCGACGATATAGAGATTATCCTGATTCTTATTTATGTTGAAATTTAATTTCATCTATTGGGTCTATTTTGTCTATATTAAGAACATTTTATTTTTTTTTTATTATTTGAGATAGGTTAGTTTCTTGTCGATATTTTTTGTTTGGTAAAAATTTAAATAATTCTATTGAATGAATATTTTCTTATCCTCCTAGATTACATTCATTTTATGAATTACCTAAAATTTTTATTAAGTAATTAATAATTAATTTAGGTAATTAATATTTAATTTATTCTATATGGCAGAGTAGTGCAATAAATTTAAGCTTTATATATATAATAATTTATTATTATAGGAATTTTATATTTCTTTATGAACTAATTTGGCTTTACAGGATGGGAATTCATCTATCATAGAAAATTTAATTTTATTTCATGATTATGCAATATTGGTAATTATAATAATTGTTGTGTTGATTTTATATGTATTAGTTTTTATGGTTTTTAATAAATATATTAATCGATTTATATTTGAAGGTCAATTAATTGAAATTATTTGAACAATTGTTCCTATAGTGTTTTTATTTTTTTTGGTATTTCCTTCATTGAAAATTTTATATTTGGGGGATGAAGTTTTTAATCCATTTATAACTATTAAATCTTTAGGGCATCAGTGATATTGATCTTATGAATATAGAGATTTTAAAGATTTAGAATTTGATTCATTTATAATTAGAGATTTAGATCGATTTAGGTTTCGATTATTAGATGTAGATAATAACTTAGTAGTCCCTATAAATTTAAATTTACGAATATTAGTAAGATCATTGGATGTTATTCATTCATTTGCTATTCCTAGTGTTGGAATTAAAATTGATGCAATTCCTGGGCGTATTAATCAAATAATAATTAATTTAAATCGTGTTGGTTTATATTATGGTCAATGCTCAGAAATTTGTGGGATTAATCATAGATTTATGCCTATTGTGTTAGAAGTAAATAAGATAGAAAATTTTTTAAATTGAGTAAAGAAAAATTAATCATTTGAAGTATGCATTAATTTACTATATTTTGATTTAAAAAATCAATTCTTAATTTTAAGATATCAAATGAGAAAAATTAGTTAAATTTCATAATATAAATATGTCATATTTAAGTTATTTTTGTAAAAAATATTTTTTTATTCCACAGATAAGGCCTATAATGTGATTAATTTCTTATTTTTATTTTATTTTGTTATTTTTTTTTTTTATTGTTGTTGTTTATTATATAATTATATTTTATTTAAGAAAAAAAGATTTATTTATTAAAGTTAAATTAAATTTTTATAATTTTAAATGATAAATAATTTATTTTCTATTTTTGACCCTACTACTTCTGAATTATTATCTTTAAATTGGTTAAGAAGAATTTATGTATTTATTTTTTTTCCTTTTATATATTGATTTATTCCATCTCGGTGAAATTATATATATGTAAAATTATTTGGTTTATTGAATGGTGAATTTAAGACTTTATTATATAATAAAAAGATTAAATTGATTAATTTATTATTTTTTATTGGTTTATTTATTTTAATTTTAGATAATAATTTTTTAGGGTTGTTTCCTTATATTTTTACAGCTACTAGTCATTTGTCAATAACTTTAACATTAGCATTAGTTTTATGATTGGCTAATATAATATTTAATTTAATTAAAAATTTTAATAATACTATATCTCATATAGTTCCTAAAGGAACGCCTTGATATTTAATATTTTTTATAGTAGTAGTAGAAACTTTTAGTAATTTAATTCGACCAATAACTTTATGTATTCGATTAACTGCAAATATAGTTGCTGGACATTTATTATTGAGTTTAATATCGGGTATATTTGAATTTGCTAGTTTGTATAATTGTTGATTTATAATATTTGCTGAATGTATATTATTAATTTTGGAGATCAGGGTCTCATTGATTCAAGCTTATGTTTTTACTGTTTTAGTGGTATTATATAATGCTGAGGTATAATTTATATAAATATATATATATATATATATAATTAATAAATGAAAAATTTAAATTTATTACAACCTTTTCATTTAGTTACGGTTAGGCCTTGACCAATTTTATTGTCTTTGAGTTTATTAAATTTATTAGTTGATATTGTTAATTGATTTATTAGGGGTAATTTAATTTTATTAATTTTTAAATTTGTGGTAGTTATTTTATGTATATATCAATGGTGACGGGATGTGGTACGAGAATCTTTGTATCAGGGGTTTCATACTTTTATAGTAATAAATGGAATTAAATTGGGTATAATTTTATTTATTGTATCTGAAGTTATATTTTTTGTGAGTATTTTTTGATGTTATTTTCATATATTTTTGTCCCCTAGAGTTGAAATTGGTAATATTTGACCTCCTTTTAATATTGAGATATTTAATCCTTATTCTATTCCTTTATTAAATACAGTTATTTTATTATCTTCAGGAGTAAGAATTACTTGAAGACATTATTCTATATTAATGGAAAATAAGAGTGAAAGAGAAAAAGCTTTATTATGCACAATTTTTTTAGGGGCAATTTTTTCAATTTTACAGTTATATGAATATATAATAGCTGAATTTACTTTTAGGGATTCAGTTTATGGCTCTTCTTTTTTTATATCTACTGGATTTCATGGGTTGCATGTATTAATTGGGACAATATTTTTGATTGTAAATTATATACGTATAAAAGGATTTAATTATTCAATATTACATCATTTAGGTTTTGAGCTAGCAGCTTGGTATTGGCATTTTGTAGATGTAGTTTGATTATTTTTATATTTATTGGTTTATTTTTGATCATATTAAATTATTTGTAAATTTTAAATTTATGAATTATATATATATATATATATATAATATTTAATTAAATTTTATCAGTATTATTATTTATTTTAGTTATTATTATTATTTTAATTTTAATAATTTTACTAAATTTTATTTTATCTAAAAAATTAAATAAAGATCGTGAAAAAATATCAGGATTTGAGTGTGGTTTTGATATGATTTTAAAAAATCGATTGCCTTTTTCTTTACATTTTTATTTAATTGGAATTATTTTTTTAATTTTTGATATTGAAATTGCATTAATTTTACCATTTGTTATATTTAAAGGAGTAGGGATTTTAAATTTAATTAATATTATATTAGTTATTTTGTTAATTTTATTGATTGGATTGTATATAGAGTGGTTTGAAGGGGCATTAAATTGATTTAAATTAGTCTGTAAGAATTAATTGGAATAATTAGTTCAATTAAATTATTAACAATAATTTACCTCTATTTTGGTTTCAATTAATCATTATTTAATAATTTAAAGGATAGTTAATTATATTTAATTAAAGGTTAAGTTTTAGATTATTCAAAGTTACAATGAATAAAATTTAATTTATTTAATAATTATTATTTAAATTTTTTTATTTATTATTAATTTAAATGAGTATTTATTTATACTAATTATTAAGTCGAAATTAATATCTAATTTTTTAGATTCATTTAATAAATAATATTTAGAACAAATAAATTAATTTTTAAATATGATTTTATTAGTAGTTTTTAAGGTTAAATATTTATTTAGATTTTTATTTATTATTTATATAATATAAATAAGTATATTTATTTTCCAAATAAAAGGTTTGTATTAAGCAATATAAGTAATTAATATATATATATATATATATATATATACTTTATTTATTTTTATTATTATTATTTTTCTTTTCCTTTATTGTTAATTTCTAATATAATAATTTTTATATATAATTCTTCATTTTATATGTGAATAATTATGGAATTTAATATAATATGTTTTATGAGTATACTTATAATTTATAAATTTTATTATTCACAGATTTTAATAAATTATTTTTTAGTTCAATCATATAATTCTTATTTATTTTTATTAGGGAGATTTTTGATTAATTTAAATTTTTTAAGAGAATTTTTGGTAATTTTAATTTTATTTAGATTATTTAGTAAAATAGGTTTATTCCCATTTCATTCATGATATTTGATTATAATAAAACAATTGAATTGATTAATATTTTATATTAATTCTTCTTTACAAAAATTTATTCCTTTAATAATTGTTTCTTTTTATTATTGTGATATGTTTAATATTTATTTATTTATAATATTATTATTTGTAATTTTTCCTGTAATTAGAATTAAATCAATATCAATTAAGATTATTTTAGCAATTTCATCTTTAATTCAAGTTTTATGAATATTAATTTTTATAAATTTTAATGAGAAAGGTTGAATTTTATATTATTTATTTTATTTATTTTTATCAGGTGTAATAATTTTAATATTTAATGAATATAAGATTTTATATATTTATGATATATCTAGATTTAAAAAATCCTTAATTATTATATTTATATTTAATTTTATGATTTTTTCTTTAGCTATACTTCCACCATTTACAGGATTTATTATTAAGCTAATTTTTGTAGAAAATATAATTAGGTTAATAAATTATTTATATATAATTTTTATAATAATGATTTCGTTAATAAATTTATATTTTTATTTGCGTATTATATATTATAATTCTTTGATTTATCAGGAAGTATTTAATAAAAAATTTAATTATATAAATTTAATAATTAATTTTTTTAATTTTATTATAATTTGAATTTTGATAGGTTTTATAGTAATTGCTTATGAATTAATATAGTTTAGATTTTATAAAAAAGTGTATTATAATATATATATATATATATATATATATATATATATATATATATAAATGATATGCCTGATAAAAAGGATTATTTTGATAGAATAAATTATATAATTTATGTTATTTTCATTA